TTCGTTGATCCGACATGCTATTTTTTCCATTCATTCCCTTTCAGGATCAGTCGTGGTCTTCCAAACTTTACCGATGGTATGGACGAATCCCTCGCTTCATCCAAATGTGTAAAAGATCCTAGCCGCACTTAAAAGCCGAGTACTCTACCGTTGAGTTAGCAACCCAAATATAAAAAGTTTATGAAAATACAATCAAAAAAAAAGATAGATAAATGTAAAAATTTATAGACCACCTCTTCGTTCTTATGTTATCGACTTTTAAATCAAAACCCCTATTCTTATTATATCAAAGAGAATTCAAGGAATCCCATCATTTGAATAATATAAGGTAAAAATCAAACCGCTCGGACAAAAACAAATTTATCGACTTATCACGATGAATTATATTTGTTCGATACACTGTTGTCAATATAAATGTTGAGAAAATAATACAACGGAAAAACAAAATAAATATAAATGGAATTTTTTTCAATACTATTAAAAAAGGGCTTGTGTTGGATTGGCACTACATAGCTGAAAAAAGTTTAGATAGAGGAATAAAAAAATACCAAGTATAAAAAAATATCAGATTGAATCAATAATCAATAATAAGTAACTAGAATAAAAAAGGGAGGATTCCTTGGTTATTACTTATTAGTATTCAACGAAAACCGACCAATTGAAGAAACTCCCAGAATTTTATATTTATAGGATCAAGCAACTCGAGTTTTGTCGTTCTAGAACATGAGATTTTATAGAAGCAATGAAAAATAGATATGAGTAGAATCCAAAAAAGGAAAAAAGTATATATATAAATACAAAAATTTATATAAGAATTACTATCCCTTTCTATTTCTTTATTTCTTTATTTCCTTAATTCAATTTTGTTTGATTAGGACCAAGTTACTTAAAAACCTCTGCCTTTTTTAAAAGATACCGAACAGTTCCTGTGGGCTGAGCGCCCTTTTCAAGGAAATATAGAATAGCAGGAACGTTTAAATAACTTTGATTCTTTATCGGATCATAAAAACCTACGTTCCGAAGATCTCTTCCTTCTCTTCGGGATCGAACATCAATTGCAACGATTCGATAGACGGCTCATTGGGATAGATCTAAGTAAATGAACAAGACCCCCCCTAGAAACGTATAGGAAGTTTTCTCCTCGTACGGCTCGAGAAAAAATGATTTGGAGTTTTGTCTACGTATAGAATTCTAATTTCTGGCAAAGGAGTTGATAAAATAAATTAGAATGGGATTTAACTCATTTTTTTCTTCCTCCTTCCTGAAAAAATAAAAATCATTTGTACTCATAACTCAAGTTGGATAATTCTCAAAGAGCTTAAAAGAAAAAAATCTTTTTAGGCAATTTATTTCATTTTTTGAATGGTCTTTAACCCCCTCTTGCTTGTCTCATTTAATCTTTATTATTATCCAGTTATTGAGACAATTGAAAAAACGGTGTTTCCTTGTTCTGGGATCCTTTTTTTGTTTTAAATCAGTGGGTTTAGACATTACTTCGGTGCTTCTTAATCCTTACAAAATGGCAGCAACATACCCCTTTTGTGATTTCTTTCTATCAAAGAATCATATAAACGCTCGATTCCCGCGTGATACACTTTGAATCGAAAGACTTTTCTCAATTTCAACAAATTTTACTTTTGAATTAAAAACTTGACTGAATCGGATCCTTTCAATTTCTATATTGATATATATGATATACTTACAAAGTTGTTCCAATTTATTGATTGGTATTAACCCTAGATTCTTGCCCCCTGAAAGATGAATCCATACTTTCTACCCGAGCTCCATCATGTACTATATTCATTACAACCTAACAAAAAAGGATTCTAGTGAAAACAGAACAGATGTCGGGTCAAGAGCACCTTCATTCATAGAAAAGATGGCGGATGTAAGAATAAAAATCCACAACGGATCGTGTCCTTCAAGTCGCACGTTGCTTTCTACCACAGCGTTTCAAACGAAGTTTTACCATAACAAAAAATTCCTCTAATTTGGAACCCATATGGAATTGATTCAATTATGGAATCATGAATAGTCATTGGTTCCGTCGATACATAAACATATTAATCTATACCCTTTTTTCTTCTATACAAATTCTTCTATACAAAGATGGCAAAAATTTTTTTGAAGCAATCTTAGCAAGATCCCACCTATTATTGTATGTTATTGTATGAATGCAACACTTTAACTTTACTTTTTATTAAAAAAATTAAAATATAAATATCTGTTTCTTTTCGAATTGAATCATCAACGATTTAAAGCAGATAAATGGATTGACTAAAAAAACCCCATTTTATTTTTTTGTGTGAGATAGATAAAAAAGACCGATCGAAGAGAATATTTAAGTACTTGTTCTTTCGATTCGAATTTTATTAATAAGATAAGATGAACGAATTAGGGGTTTTTCGTACCTATGAGATAGACTGAACTACAGTCTTTATTATGGATCCGTTACATATGTAACTTGATTCGTTATTAATGAGATTCGGACATACACAGA